GCTAACGTAGCTTAACCAAAGCATAACACTGAAGATGTTAAGATGGACCCTGAAAAGTCCCGGAAGCACAAAGGCTTGGTCCTGACTTTACTATCTACTTTAGCTAAACTTACACATGCAAGTATCCGCCCCCCCGTGAGAACGCCCATAGTCCTCTAATCGAAGACAAGGAGCTGGTATCAGGCTCATAATTTTACGCCCACGACACCTTGCTTAAGCCACACCCCCAAGGGCCCCAGCAGTGATAAACATTAAGCCATAAGTGAAAGCTTGACTTAGTTACAGCTAAGAGGGCCGGTCAAAACTCGTGCCAGCCACCGCGGTTAGACGAGCAGGCCCAAGTTGATAGTTCACGGCGCAAAGGGTGGTTAGGGAAAACAAAGACTAAAGTCGAACTAACTCATTACTGTGATAAGCCCATATGATAAAATGAAGCCCGCCCACGAAAGTGACTTTATTAACCCTGAACCCACGAAAGCTAAGAAACAAACTGGGATTAGAGACCCCACTATGCTTAGCCCTAAACATAGATTTTACCATTCCGTCCGCCTGGGGATTACGAATCCCATTTAAAACCCAAAGGACTTGGCGGTGCTTTACATCCCCCTAGAGGAGCCTGTTCTAGAACCGATGATCCCCGTTCAACCTCACCCTCTCTTGCCCCCCCCGCCTGTATATCTCCGTCGCAAACTTACCCTGCGAAGGACACATAGTGAGTTTAATTGATACCTTACTCCAGAACGTCAGGTCAAGATGCAGCTAATGAGAGGGATAAGAGATGGGCTACATTCCCTACTTCCAGGGAAAACGAATGTTATGAATTGAAACATCAAACTGAAGGTGGATTTAGTAGTAAGCAGGGAACAGAGTGTCCTGCTGAAACTCGGCCCTAAAGTGTGCACAGACCGCCCGTCACCCTCCCCAGGAAATCCTTAACTCATGTTAACTAAAACCCCTTATGCCCACAAGGGGAGGAAAGTCGTAACACGGTAAGCGTACTGGAAAGTGCACTTGGATGATCAGAGCGTAGCTAAGTCAGAAAAGCGCCTCCCTTACACTGAGAAGACACCCGTGCAATTCGGGTCGCCCTGATGCCTATTAGCTAGCCCCACCCCCCAACCACAACACACCATCCTAAATACACCCAAACACACAAAACCAAATTAACCAAACCATTTTCCCCTCCTAGTATGGGCGACAGAAAAGAACCCCGGGAGCAATAGAAAAAGTACCGCAAGGGAACGCTGAAAGAGAGATGAAACAGACCAGTAAAGCCCAGAAAAGCAGAGATTACCCCTCGTACCTTTTGCATCATGATTTAGCCAGAACCAGTCAAGCAAAGGGACCTTTAGTTTGACACCCCGAAACTAAGTGAGCTACTCCAAGACAGCCTATGTAGGGCGAACCCGTCTCTGTGGCAAAAGAGTGGGAAGAGCTTTGAGTAGAGGTGACAGACCTACCGAACTTAGTTATAGCTGGTTGCTTGAGAATTGAATATAAGTTCAGCCTCTCAGATTCTCTATTCACCAACATCATGCCAGAATCGATACATTATGTTATTAAAGAAACTAGGAGAGTTAGTCAAAGGGGGGACAGCCCCTTTGAATAAAGACACAACTTTCCCAGGAGGGTAAAGATCACAGCCCTTAAGGATAAATGTTTTGGTGGGCCTAAAAGCAGCCATCCTAATAGAAAGCGTTAAAGCTCAAACATCCCCATTATCCCCTAATCCTGACAACCAAATCTTATCCCCCTAGCCTTACCAAGCCGCCCCATGCAAACATGGGAATGACCATGCTAATATGAGTAATAAGAGAGGACACCCTCTCTCCCTGCACATGTGTAAATCGGAACGGACTACCCACCGAACATTAACGGCCCCAAACAAAGAGGGAACTGGGCAAATACCATAACTTACTAGAAACCCACCCAACCAAACACCGTTGACCCTACACAGGAGTGCTCACTAGGAAAGACTAAAAGAAAGAGAAGGAACTCGGCAAACCACCCAAGCCTCGCCTGTTTACCAAAAACATCGCCTCTTGCAAAAATAAAGAATAAGAGGTCCCGCCTGCCCAGTGACTTTTAGTTCAACGGCCGCGGTATATTGACCGTGCAAAGGTAGCGTAATCACTTGTCTTTTAAATGAAGACCCGTATGAATGGCACCACGAGGGCTTAGCTGTCTCCTTTTTCCAGTCAATGAAATTGATCTCCCCGTGCAGAAGCGGGGATAATAACATAAGACGAGAAGACCCTGTGGAGCTTTAGACACTAAGACAGCCCATCCTACTACTCTCCTTAAATAATCGGCCTAAACAAATGACCCCTGTCCAAATGTCTTCGGTTGGGGCGACCATGGGGAAATACAAAACCCCCACGCGGAATGAGAGAACACCTATACTTTAACCCCTCCCTCTCAAAACAAAGAGTCACAGCTCTAAGGAACAGAACTTCTGACCGAACATGATCCGGGTAATACCGATCGACGGACCAAGTTACCCCAGGGATAACAGCGCAATCCTCTTCTAGAGTCCATATCGACAAGAGGGTTTACGACCTCGATGTTGGATCAGGACATCCTAATGGTGCAGCCGCTATTAAGGGTTCGTTTGTTCAACGATTAAAGTCCTACGTGATCTGAGTTCAGACCGGAGTAATCCAGGTCAGTTTCTATCTATGAACTGTTCTTTTCTAGTACGAAAGGACCGAAAAGAAGAGGTCCATACCTTAGGTACACCTCCCCCTAACTTAATGAAAACATCTCAACTAAGCAAAAGGGCATACCACATTCACCACGAAAAAAGTGGCCGTTAAGGTGGCAGAGACCGGTTATTGCAAAAGGCCTAAGCCCTTTCCACAGAGGTTCAAGTCCTCTCCCTAACTATGAACACATCGTACTTCTCCCTTATCGCCAACCCCCCAGCCCTGATTGTCCCCGTCCTACTAGCCGTCGCCTTCCTGACTTTAATTGAACGAAAAGTTTTAGGTTACATGCAGCTGCGAAAGGGCCCTAACGTTGTTGGGCCATACGGACTATTTCAACCAATTGCCGACGGGGTAAAACTTTTTCTGAAAGAGCCAGTCCGCCCCTCCACTTCCTCCCCCTTCCTCTTCCTACTTACCCCAATCTTAGCCCTTACTCTAGCCCTCACACTCTGAACCCCTATACCCTTACCCCACCCAATAGCAGACCTCAACCTAGGTATTCTCTTCGTTCTTACAATCTCGAGCCTAGCAGTCTACTCTATTCTAGGCTCAGGATGAGCCTCCAATTCAAAATACGCATTAATGGGTGCGCTACGCGCTGTTGCCCAAACCATTTCCTACGAAGTGAGCCTAGGACTAATTATTCTATGTATCATCTTGTTCTCTGGCAACTTCACCCTTCAAACCTTTAACACAACCCAGGAATACACCTGACTTCTTCTTCCCGCCTGGCCACTAGCGGCAATGTGGTATATTTCTACTCTCGCAGAAACAAATCGAGCCCCCTTTGACCTAACTGAAGGCGAATCCGAACTAGTCTCCGGCTTTAATGTAGAATATGCAGGGGGCCCCTTTGCCCTATTCTTCCTAGCAGAGTACGCAAACATCCTTCTTATAAACACCCTCTCCACCATCCTATTCCTAGGTGCTTCCCACACCCCTTACCTCCCCGAACTAACCACCATCAACCTAATGATCAAAGCATCCCTACTATCAATCCTTTTCCTCTGAGTACGGGCCTCCTACCCTCGCTTCCGATACGACCAACTAATGCACTTAATCTGAAAGAACTTTCTCCCCCTCACACTAGCATTAGTGATCTGACACCTATCGCTTCCCATCGCATTCGTAGGCCTTCCACCTCAATTCTAACAGGAGTTGTGCCTGAAGTAAAGGGCCACTTTGATAGAGTGACTAATGGAGGTTAAAATCCTCCCAGCTCCTTAGAAAGAAGGGACTCGAACCCTATCTGAAGAGATCAAAACTCTTAGTGCTTCCATTACACCACTTCCTAGTAACGTCAGCTAAAAAAGCTTTTGGGCTCATTACCCAACTATGTAGGTTTAAATCCTTCCGTACTAACCCCCGCCCCCTAGTAGGGTCTGCTAAGTAAGCCCTTGGGCCCATACCCCAAGTATGTAGGTTAAAATCCTTCCTCTACTAATGAGCCCCTATATTCTATCCATTTTACTGTTTAGTCTTGGTCTTGGAACCACTCTAACATTTTCAAGTTCACACTGACTTCTCGCTTGAATGGGCCTAGAGGTAAATACTCTTGCCATCATTCCCCTAATAGCCCAGTATCACCACCCCCGAGCAGTTGAAGCCGCCACAAAATATTTTCTTACTCAAGCCACCGCAGCCGCCATGCTACTATTTGCCAGCACCTCCAATGCCTGACTAACAGGACAATGAAGTATTTTGCAAATATCTCACCCCTTTCCCACAACACTTGTTACCCTTGCCCTCGCATTGAAAATTGGCCTAGCCCCAATACACTCCTGACTTCCCGAAGTCCTTCAGGGTCTAGACCTCACCACTGGCTTAATTATGTCCACCTGACAAAAACTCGCCCCCTTCGCACTCCTATTACAAGTCCAACCAGCTAACTCAAATGCCCTTATTGCCTTAGGAATTGCATCTACTCTTATTGGAGGATGGGGTGGACTAAATCAAACCCAACTACGAAAAATTCTCGCCTATTCCTCTACCGCACATTTAGGCTGAATGACCCTAGTCCTGCAGTATTCACCCTCCCTGACCCTCCTTACCCTCCTTACATACCTAATCATAACCTCCTCAACTTTCCTAACTTTTAAATTAAACAAAACAACCAACATCAACTCCTTGGCCCTTTCCTGAACTAAAACCCCAATCCTCACCTGCCTACTTCCCCTAACCCTTCTCTCCCTTGGTGGACTTCCCCCACTAACAGGATTCATGCCCAAGTGACTCATCCTGCAAGAACTGACCAAACAAAACCTTTACGCCCTCGCAGGGCTTGCCGCACTAACAGCGCTACTTAGCCTCTACTTCTACCTCCGCCTCTGCTACGCAATGACCCTGACTATATCCCCTAATAACGTCACAGGAACCACCCCTTGACGCTTTTCCACTTACCAACTCTCCATACCCCTCGCAATTATAACTGTAGCATCAATCTCACTCCTCCCACTAACCCCTACTATCACTGCCTTTGTAGCCCCCTAAGAGACTTAGGATAGCACCAGACCAAGGGCCTTCAAAGCCCTAAGCGGGAGTGAAAATCTCCCAGTCCCTGATAAGACTTGCAGGACATTAACCTACAGCTTCTGTATGCAAAACAGATACTTTAATTAAGCTAAAGCCTTCTGAACAGGCAGGCCTCGATCCTGCAAACTCTTAGTTAACAGCTAAGCGCCCTAAACCAGCGAGCATCTGTTCACCCTTCTTAATTCAACCCCTTCTAAGCCCCGGCAGGAAATTACCCTGCTTCTCCAGAGTTGCAATCTAGCGTGCTAACACCCCAAGGCTTGATAAGAAGAGGACTTAAACCTCTGTGCATGGAGCTACAATCCACCGCTTAATACTCAGCCATCTTACCTGTGGCAATTACCCGCTGATTTTTCTCCACCAACCATAAAGACATCGGTACTCTCTACCTCGTATTCGGTGCTTGAGCCGGAATAGTAGGAACAGCCCTAAGCCTACTCATCCGAGCAGAACTAAGCCAACCCGGGGCCCTCCTCGGAGACGACCAAATCTATAATGTTATTGTTACGGCCCACGCCTTCGTAATAATCTTCTTTATAGTAATGCCAATCATGATCGGAGGATTCGGAAACTGACTTATCCCCCTAATAATTGGTGCCCCCGACATAGCTTTCCCTCGAATAAATAACATAAGCTTCTGACTCCTCCCCCCTTCATTCCTCCTTCTCCTCGCCTCCTCAGGAGTCGAAGCTGGGGCGGGAACTGGATGAACAGTTTACCCTCCACTAGCAGGAAACCTAGCCCACGCGGGAGCATCCGTAGACCTAACCATCTTCTCCCTCCATCTAGCCGGAATTTCCTCAATTCTAGGGGCTATTAACTTTATCACAACTATCATTAACATGAAACCCCATGCCGTCTCCATGTATCAAATCCCCCTATTCGTATGAGCCGTCCTCATCACAGCAGTACTTCTCCTTCTCTCCCTACCTGTTCTTGCTGCCGGTATTACAATGCTTCTAACCGATCGAAACCTAAACACCGCTTTCTTTGACCCCGCTGGAGGAGGTGACCCTATTCTCTACCAACACCTATTCTGATTCTTTGGCCACCCAGAAGTATACATTCTAATTCTCCCAGGCTTTGGAATGATTTCACACATTGTTGCCTATTACTCTGGTAAAAAAGAACCCTTTGGGTATATGGGAATAGTTTGAGCCATGATAGCCATTGGCCTTCTTGGCTTCATCGTATGAGCTCACCACATATTCACAGTCGGAATAGACGTCGATACCCGAGCCTACTTCACCTCAGCTACAATAATCATTGCTATCCCTACGGGAGTCAAAGTCTTCAGCTGACTCGCCACTCTTCACGGAGGAAGCATTAAATGAGAAACCCCAATGCTTTGAGCCCTCGGATTCATTTTCCTATTTACAGTTGGAGGCCTTACGGGGATCGTCTTAGCAAACTCTTCCCTGGACATTGTTCTGCACGACACTTACTACGTTGTAGCCCACTTCCACTACGTTCTCTCCATAGGAGCCGTCTTTGCCATCGTAGCCGGATTCGTACACTGATTCCCATTATTTACAGGCTACACCCTTCACAGCACATGAACTAAGATCCACTTTGGGGTAATATTCGCCGGAGTAAACCTAACCTTCTTCCCTCAACACTTCCTAGGCTTAGCCGGAATGCCCCGACGATACTCAGACTATCCAGATGCTTATGCCCTATGAAACACAGTCTCCTCTATTGGATCTCTAGTTTCCCTTGTAGCCGTAGTCATGTTCCTCTTCATCATTTGAGAAGCATTTACTGCAAAACGAGAAGTACTTGCAGTGGAAATAACAGCCACAAACGTAGAATGACTCCACGGGTGCCCTCCACCTTACCACACATTCGAAGAACCCGCCTTCGTACAAATCCGATCAAATTAACGAGAAGGGAGGGAATTGAACCCCCTTGAATTAGGTTCAAACCAATCACATAACCGATCTGCCACCTTCTTATAAGACTCTAGTAAAACCATTACATTGCCTTGTCAAGGCAAAATGGCGGGTTAAAATCCCGCGTGTCTTGCACATACATTGGCACACCCCTCCCAACTAGGCCTACAAGATGCAGCCTCACCTCTTATAGAAGAGCTCCTCCACTTCCACGACCACGCACTGATAATCGTCTTCTTAATTAGCACTATGGTACTTTATATTATTGCAGCCATAGTAACCGCTAAATTTACGGACAAACTTATTCTAGACTCACAAGAAATTGAAATCATCTGAACAGTTCTCCCTGCTATTATCCTTATCCTCATTGCCCTTCCCTCCCTCCGTATTCTCTACCTGATAGACGAAATCAACGACCCCCACTTAACCATCAAAGCACTTGGGCACCAATGGTACTGAAGCTACGAATACACAGACTACCAAGACCTAAACTTTGACTCTTACATAATTCCCACCCAAGACCTGACTCCCGGCCAATTTCGCCTCCTAGAAGCAGACCACCGAATAGTTATCCCTGTAGACTCCCCAATTCGAGTGCTCATCTCGGCTGAAGACGTCCTCCACTCCTGAGCTGTCCCCTCTTTAGGTATTAAAGTTGATGCTGTCCCCGGACGACTAAACCAAACTACTTTCATTGTTAACCGACCAGGCGTCTTCTACGGACAATGCTCCGAGATTTGCGGAGCTAACCACAGCTTCATGCCTATTGTAATTGAAGCAGTACCCCTAGAACACTTTGAAAACTGAACATCTTCAATAGTCGAAGAATCCTCGCTAGGAAGCTAAACATGGTCTGTAGCATTAGCCTTTTAAGCTAAAAATTGGTGATTACCTACCACCCTTAGCGGACATGCCTCAATTAAACCCAGCCCCCTGATTCGCTATCTTAGCCTTCTCATGATTAATTTTTCTAACTATTATTCCCCAGAAGGTACTCAGCCATAATTTTAATAACGAACCTGCCCCCCAAAGCGCCCAAAAACCAGCAACACAAGCATGAGACTGACCATGGCACTAAGCTTCTTTGACCAATTTATAAGCCCCACCTTCCTAGGTATTCCTCTAATAGCCCTGGCCCTCCTCCTCCCATGAATCTTATTCCCAACCCCCTCAACTCGATGATTAAATAACCGCCTACTTACCCTCCAGGCCTGATTCATCAATCGATTCACACAGCAAATCCTTCTGCCACTAAACGTGGGAGGTCACAACTGGGCGCTCCTCCTAGCCTCCCTAATAATCTTCCTTCTATCACTTAATATATTAGGCTTACTACCCTACACCTTCACCCCTACTACACAGCTCTCACTAAACATGGGCCTCGCAGTCCCCCTCTGACTAGCCACTGTCATCATTGGAATACGCAACCAACCAACCCATGCCTTAGGACACCTCCTCCCAGAAGGGACCCCTACCCCCCTTATCCCCGTACTCATCATCATCGAAACAATCAGCCTCTTCATCCGTCCACTTGCCCTCGGAGTCCGGCTAACAGCTAACCTAACAGCTGGCCACCTTCTCATCCAGCTAATTGCCACAGCTGTATTCGTCCTAACCCCCCTTATACCCACTGTCGCTATCCTAACATTCACCGTCCTCTTCCTCCTAACCCTGCTAGAAGTCGCCGTAGCTATAATTCAGGCCTACGTCTTCGTCCTCCTCATTAGCCTCTACCTTCAAGAAAACATCTAATGGCCCATCAAGCACACCCCTATCATATAGTTGACCCCAGCCCCTGACCTCTAACAGGAGCAATCGCCGCTCTACTAATAACATCAGGCTTAGCAGTCTGATTTCACTTCCACTCGCTTATCCTAGCAACACTTGGTACAGCCCTCCTTATTCTTACTATCTGCCAATGATGACGAGACGTCGTACGAGAAGGAACTTTCCAAGGCCACCATACACCCCCCGTTCAAAAAGGCCTCCGATATGGTATGATCCTTTTTATTACCTCAGAAGTTCTCTTCTTCCTGGGGTTCTTCTGAGCCTTCTACCACTCCAGCCTTGCTCCTACTCCCGAACTAGGAGGATTTTGACCCCCCGCAGGAATCTCCGCCCTAAATCCATTCGAAGTCCCTCTATTAAACACAGCCGTCCTGCTCGCCTCCGGAGTAACAGTCACATGAGCCCACCACAGCATCATGGAAATGAAACGAAAAGAGGCCATTCAATCTCTTGCCCTAACAATCCTACTAGGAGGGTACTTCACATTCCTCCAGGCTATAGAATACTATGAAGCCCCCTTCACAATCGCTGACGGAGTCTACGGAGCCACATTTTTCGTAGCTACGGGCTTCCATGGACTCCACGTAATTATTGGCTCTACATTCCTCGCCGTCTGCCTCCTTCGACAAATTCAGTATCACTTCACATCTCACCACCACTTCGGATTCGAAGCCGCTGCCTGATACTGACACTTCGTAGACGTAGTTTGACTATTCCTATATATCTCCATTTACTGATGAGGATCCTAATCTTTCTAGTACTAAATAAGTATAAGTGACTTCCAATCACACGGTCTTGGTTAAAATCCAAGGAAAGATAATGAACATGCTCACCCTCATGATCCTAATTTCCCTAGCACTATCCCTAATCCTAGCTATAGTCTCTTTCTGACTTCCTCTTATAGCACCCGACCATGAAAAGCTTTCACCTTACGAATGTGGATTTGACCCCCTCGGATCAGCCCGTCTACCCTTCTCTCTCCGCTTCTTTCTAGTCGCCATCCTATTCCTCCTATTCGACCTAGAAATTGCCCTCCTACTCCCCCTCCCATGAGGAGATCAACTGGAATCCCCTCAAACCACATTTCTCTGGGCCGTCCTAGTCCTCGCTCTCCTTACTTTAGGACTAATCTACGAATGAATCCAAGGAGGCCTTGAATGAGCTGAATAGATAGTTAGTCTAACTAAAACATTTGATTTCGGCTCAAAAACTTGCGGTTAAAGTCCGCAACTGTCTTAGTGCAAATCATACAGCTCGTATTCTCTATTATGTTCCTAGTCAGCCTAACCGGCCTGGTCTTCAATCGAACCCATCTCCTTTCCGCCCTCCTATGCTTAGAAGCTATAATACTCTCCCTCTTCATTGCCTTTGCTTTATGAACATTTCTACCAATATCTACCAACTTTTCAGCAGCCCCTATGTTCCTTCTGGCATTCTCAGCATGCGAAGCTAGCGCAGGCCTGGCTCTTCTTGTTGCTACAACACGAACCCACGGATCCGATCGTTTACAAAACCTTAACTTACTACAATGCTAATAACACTAGTCCTAACCGTTACAATTATCTTCACAGCTTGATTAACCCCAGCCAAATGACTCTGGCCGGCCACATGCGCCCACAGCTTCATCCCTGCACTAATCAGCATTCTCCTACTAACAGAAACCCCCCAATCCGGGTGAGCCACAGTAAACTCCTTCATGGCTACTGACCTTCTCTCAGCATCCCTCCTAGCCCTAACCTGCTGACTCCTCCCCCTAATAATCCTTGCCAGCCAAAACCACACATCACATGAACCAGTAGCCCGACAACGAACCTATATTTCCCTAATAGCAACCCTTCAAGCCTGCCTCATCATGGCCTTCACCGCAACAGACATTATCTTATTCTACATTTCATTCGAGGCCACCCTTATCCCCACCTTAATAATCATTACCCGATGGGGAAACCAAAAGGAACGACTAGGAGCAGGAACTAGCCTCTTGTTCTACACCCTAGGAGCATCCCTTCCCCTTCTAATCAGTATCCTAGTGCTTGACATAGGATTAAACACCATATCACTAGTACAACTAAAAGATCTAGAAGAACTAACACTTCAGACCTTTGGACACAAGATCTGATGATGAATATTCCTCCTAGCCTTTCTTGTAAAACTTCCACTCTATGGGGTTCACCTCTGATTACCAAAAGCCCACGTAGAAGCCCCAGTTGCAGGATCAATAATCCTTGCCGCCGTCCTCCTCAAACTTGGAGGTTATGGAATAATACGAATTATCCCCCTACTACTCCCCCTAGATGATAAACTAAGCTACCCATGTATTGCCATCGCACTTTGAGGGGTTATTATATCCAGCACAGTTTGCCTACGACAAACAGACCTAAAAGCCCTGATCGCTTACTCCTCGGTAAGCCATATAGGACTCATTGCCGGGGGCATTCTCATTAACACCCCATGAGGTTTTACAGGCGCTCAAATCCTAATAATTGCCCACGGGCTAACCTCCTCCATGCTCTTTTGCTTAGCAAACACTAACTACGAACGAACTCACACTCGGACTATAGTCCTAGTTCGAGGCCTACAAATGATCCTCCCCCTAATAACAACATGATGATTCGCCGCCACAATGGGTAACATGGCCCTTCCACCCCTGCCCAACTTTATAGCCGAACTAACTACAATCTCCACCCTAATTGAATGATCTAAATGAACAATTCCTCTCCTTGGACTCGGGGTCATTCTTACCGGAGCTTACTCCCTATACATATTTATTATAACCCAACGAGGACAACTTCCAAAGCATGTCATTCTACTCGATCCATCACACTCCCGAGAGCACTTACTTATAGCCCTTCACTTCCTCCCTCTCCTACTCCTAGTGGCCTCCCCCGAACTCATCTGAGGACTCACCGCTTGTAGATATAGTTTAACACAAAACATTAGATTGTGATTCTAAAAACAGGGGTTTGAATCCCCTTATCCACCGAGAGAGGCTCGTAAGCAACAGACACTGCTAATTTCTGTGACCATGGGTTAAACTCCTTGGCTCACTCGCACGTTAACGCTCCTAAAGGATAACAGCTCATCCGTTGGTCTTAGGAACCAAAAACTCTTGGTGCAAATCCAAGTAGTAGCTATGCCCGTTGCCTCACTAACCATATCATCCTGCCTCCTAATAATCTTCATCATCCTTACTTACCCTATCCTAACCACCCTTACCACCCGACCCCTAAGCCCAAGCTGGGCCCTCTCCCACGTCAAAACAGCTGTAATGTTAGCCTTCCTAATCAGCCTACTTCCCCTATGCATCTACTTAAACCAAGGATTAGAAGTCATCATTACCAACTGAAACTGAATAAACACCAATACCTTTGATATTAACCTTAGCTTTAAGTTTGACCATTACTCCATTATCTTCACACCCGTTGCTCTTTACGTTACCTGGTCTATCCTAGAATTCGCCTCCTGATACATACACTCCGATCCCAACATAAACCGATTTTTTAAATACCTTCTCATCTTTCTCATTACCATAATTATCCTAGTCACTGCCAACAACATGTTTCAACTTTTCATTGGCTGGGAAGGGGTTGGCATTATATCTTTCCTCCTCATTGGCTGATGGTACGGACGGGCAGATGCCAACACAGCAGCCCTTCAAGCCGTCCTCTACAATCGGGTTGGAGACGTAGGACTATTCTTTTCTATAGCTTGAATAGCAACTAACCTCAACTCCTGGGAAATACAACAAATGTTTGCCGCCTGCAAAGAACTTGACCTAACCTTCCCCCTAATCGGCCTAATTATTGCCGCCACCGGAAAATCCGCACAATTTGGGCTCCACCCCTGACTACCCTCTGCCATAGAAGGCCCTACACCAGTCTCCGCCCTACTCCACTCAAGCACTATAGTAGTAGCCGGAATTTTCCTCCTAATCCGAACTAGCCCCCTAATAGAGAATAACCCTACAGCCCTCACTATCTGCCTTTGCCTCGGAGCCCTAACTACACTCTTCACTGCCACCTGCGCACTAACCCAGAACGACATTAAAAAAATCATCGCATTCTCTACATCTAGCCAACTTGGCCTGATAATAGTAACTATTGGACTAAACCAACCACAACTAGCCTTCCTCCACATCTGCACCCACGCCTTCTTCAAAGCTATACTCTTCCTCTGTGCCGGCTCTATTATCCATAGCCTGAACGACGAACAAGACATCCGAAAAATGGGAGGAATACATAACCTCACCCCTTTTACCTCATCCTGCCTAACTATTGGAAGCCTAGCCCTCACAGGAACCCCCTTCTTAGCAGGATTCTTCTCGAAAGATGCCATCATTGAAGCACTCAACACATCCTACCTAAACGCCTGAGCCCTAACACTTACTCTCCTAGCTACATCATTCACCGCCGTCTACAGCATACGAATCGTCCTATTTGTAGTAATAGGCCACCCTCGGTTTAACCCGATCTCCCCTATTAACGAAAATAATCCTGCGGTAATTAACCCAATCAAACGGCTCGCCTGAGGCAGCATCGTTGCCGGCCTTCTAATCACCTCCAACATTCTTCCCCTTAAAACACCCGTTATAACTATGCCCCCAGTACTTAAACTCTCCGCCTTACTAGTAACAATCCTAGGAGTCTTAATTGCCCTAGATCTCGGATCCTTAACTACCAAACAATTCAACCCCACCCCTAAACTCCCCCCTCACAACTTCTCTAATATACTAGGATACTACCCCAGCATCATGCACCGCTTCCCTCCCAAAGTAACCCTTATCTTCGGTCAACTCATTGCCACCCAGATAATCGACCACATCTGACTAGAGAAAGTAGGCCCCAAAGCTATTTCCGAAGTTAACCTTTCCCTCTCTTCCACAACAAGCAACATCCAACGGGGAATAATCAAAACATATTTATCATTATTCCTTCTCACCTCCCTTATCATAATCCTCCTCCTATTCTATTAAACAGCACGCAGTGCCCCTCGACTTAAACCTCGAGTGAGCTCCAACACTGCAAACAACCCAAGCAAGAGCATTCACGCACTAATCAACAGCATTCACCCGCCAGACCAATACATCAGGGCAACCCCTCCCAAATCCCCCCGAAACATAGTAAACTCCTCCAACTCCCCTCCAAAGATTAAGGACCCCTCAAATCACAACCCTCAAGCCCCCACAACCACCAGAACCACCCCCACCAAATACATCACCATATAAACTAACACTGACCGACTCCCTCAGCTTTCAGGATACGGCTCTGCTGCAAGCGCAGTAGAATATGCAAATACCACTATTATTCCCCCTACATAGATTAGAAACAGCACCAAAGACAGAAATAGCCCCCCATATCCAATCAACATCCAGCACCCAACCCCTGCAACCACCACCAGCCCTAAAGCCGCAAAATATGGAGAGGGATTAGAAGCTACAGCAACTGACCCTAGCACTAAAACAAAAATCAATAAATATATTAAGAAACTCATAATTCCTGCCAGGATTTTAACCAGGACCAATGACTTGAAAAACCACCGTTGTTATTCAACTACAAGAACCTTAATGACAAGTCTCCGAAAAACCCACCCCCTCCTAAAAATCGCAAACGACGCATTAGTTGACCTCCCCGCACCCTCTAACATCTCTGTATGATGAAACTTTGGCTCTCTCCTAGGACTATGCCTCATCACCCAAATCCTCACAGGCCTTTTCCTAGCAATACACTACACCTCTGACATCGCAACAGCCTTCACGTCAGTTGCCCACATCTGCCGAGATGTAAACTATGGCTGACTCATTCGAAACCTCCACGCCAACGGAGCCTCATTTTTCTTCATCTGCATCTACCTCCACATCGGACGAGGACTTTACTACGGCTCCTACCTGTATAAAGAGACATGAAATATTGGAGTAGTACTCCTTCTCCTTCTTATAGCTACCGCTTTCGTAGGTTACGTACTCCCCTGAGGACAAATGTCCTTCTGAGGAGCAACCGTCATTACCAACCTACTCTCCGCCATCCCCTACGTAGGAAACACCCTAGTACAATGAATCTGGGGAGGCTTTTCCGTAGACAACGCAACCCTAACCCGATTCTTTGCCTTCCACTTCCTCCTTCCATTTATTATTGCTGCCGTCACACTCATTCACCTCCTTTTCCTACACGAAACCGGCTCCAACAACCCAATCGGACTAAACTCCGACGCAGACAAGATCTCATTCCACCCTTACTTTTCATACAAAGATCTTCTGGGATTCGTGGCACTCCTTACTGCTCTTACATCCCTGGCATTATTCTCTCCCAATCTTCTAGGAGACCCTGACAATTTCACCCCAGCAAATCCCCTAGTCACGCCTCCCCATATCAAGCCTGAGTGATACTTTCTATTCGCCTACGCAATCCTACGCTCTATCCCCAACAAGCTCGGAGGGGTCCTAGCCCTCCTGGCCTCCATCCTTATCCTAATACTAGTACCCCTTCTACACACCTCTAAGCTTCGGAGCCTAACTTTCCGCCCATTCTCACAGTTCCTCTTCTGAACCCTCGTTGCAGACGTGGCAATTCTCACTTGAATCGGGGGCATGCCCGTTGAACACCCCTTTATTATCATTGGCCAAATAGCCTCTCTCCTTTACTTCCTAATCTTCCTAATCCTGATCCCCCTGGCAGGATGAGCAGAAAACAAAATCCTCATACCCTCTTCCTGCATAAGTAGCTCAGTGTAAGAGCACCGGTCTTGTAAACCGGGGGTCGGAGGTTAAATTCCTCCCTTTTGCTCAAAGAAAAGAGATTCAAACTCTTGCCGCTAGCCCCCAAAGCTAGAATTCTTCTTAAACTATTCTTCGGTAATACACATATGTATTATCACCATTACTTTATATTAACCATTTTTTATGGAGTAAATACACATATGTATTATCACCATTACTTTATATTAACCATTTTTTATGGAGTAAATACACATATGTATTATCACCATTACTTTATATTAACCATTTTAAGACACAAATGAGAGACCACCAACCGTAGCATTCAAGAGAATCAAGTCCTTGATGGTCAGGGGCATTAATTGTGAGGGTAACACCCAGTGAATTATTCCTGACATTTGGTTCCTATTTCAGGTCCAAAAACAGATTAAAACCCATACAGTTCAGCAAAAGGGCATAAGTTAATGTTGAAGTACATACTCCTCGTTACCCAGCAAGCCGAGCGTTCACTCCAGCGAGCAAGGGGTTTTCTCTTATTTCTTTTCCTTTCCTCTGGCATCTCACAGTGTAAGAGAAAAAAAGAAATAAGGTAGAACATACTTCCTGTCTTGAACGAGGTAAAAATGTAGAGCTTTATGACATGTTCTTAATAATTACATAACTGATATCAAGGACATACATACCTCTATAAATCACCCCTAAATCCAAAAACTTATGCGTTTTTTCTCGACAAACCCCCCCTACCCCCCCAAACTCGAAAAGTGTCCATTATCCTGCAAACCCCCCGGAAACAGGAGCACACCTAACGATTTCCTTAAACCACAATAAACCTTGCCCTAAGCAACCCTACGTCTCGCCATTTCAAACTCTTTATTCTCCCCATCACACTTTATAATATTACAATATCACATTTCACTTTACAGTATTACAATATTATAGTATTATATAATTACAAATTTGTAATATTATAATATTATAATATTATAACACCATGATATTATATTACTTCACCACACAAACCCTCACGATATTATACTACTTAAATATCACATTCCTTACTATTATAATACTAACAATACAATGTTATAACACCACACGCACATAATTGAAAAATAAACAAATCCCGCATCCCTAAACCCAA